GGATTGGGTTCATCTCTGTAGTAATCAGATGAACTGGATTGTAGACATGAAAAAGTAAGCACTCAGCGGTACCTTACGCCTATAATAATAATAAAAGAAAGGCGTAAGATACCGCTGAGTGCTTACTCTTAGAGCGAGATGAGACTTTGATCTATTCCATAACATACAAATGGGAAAGTTATCCAGTCAACATAATCCAAATTTTCGTAGAAATGACAAAATGGATCCTTTGCTCTGATCTTTCAAACCACTTTATTCCTTTGTTTCTTATGATGTTTTTGAACAACGGAATTGAATCTATTTCTATTGATTGATTTATAGGCTCTGTCGTTCCTCCATAATATAATATTAACTCTTACGAGAAGCAACAAGAAGGAATCAATCGATTTTCTGGATAATTATATGGATTTAAACGGATGGGACATCCTGCAAATCATTTCCATACTAAACTAATAGAACCTTACTCTATAAAAAAAAAGATAAAATAAAAAAGGTGATGAAATAAAAAGGATTGGGGTATGCGTAAAAATCAAATCTCATTCGCTTCTCAATAAAAAGAGTTAAAGTAAATTTTTTTGTTTGAATAATTTTTCTTTTTCTTTTATAAATAAGTTCTATTCTACGTTGAAGTTAATTGAATAATAGAAAAAGTTCCGTTTGCTCGATGAATTACCCCCCCTAACCCTTTTTGTTTGTCTACTACTTCTTATGAATCTAAACAAAGGAATTCCGATAGACCCGGAAACGAAGAAATAGTAATCTTTGGCGAACAAGAGAAAAATCATTATTATTTCGATACAAGACGACACAAGAAAGGGTACAAAGTCCTTTTTCTTGTGTCGAATAGAAGATTAGTAAGACTTATAATCCAATACCGTTCCTTTCATTTATCCCGTCCTTGCCCTTGTCCTCTCTTCCTTTGTTTTTGTATGCCTATTGTCTAGTGCTAGGAATGGGATACAAGTAAAGAATTCCATACATCCCGAAAAAATAGTATAAACAAAGCAAGCAAAGGGATTTACAGAATTTTTTGATCATATATATTTAATTGTATTGATCGACAAGAATTCCGCGTTTTTTACCAACTTGATGGTAAGGAATCTCTGGATCTAGAAATTCATTTCGTATAATTGAACCTTTTCAAACTGTTTCTTTTTAAGAACCAAAAAAATTTGTGCCAAAATAACGGATGCCAAGAAGAACAAAAGGCCTTGGGCGCGTAATGGATCTTGAAGCACTGTTTCGGCATCTCCCTGACCAAATCCCCCTACATTAGGATTGCTTGTTAATGGTTGATCAAGCTTGATGGATTCACCCTCTGAAACAAGAAGTTCTGGTCCTGGAGGTATAATATCAACCACTTGGTGTCCATCCGATGCATCAACGATGATTATTTCATATCCTCCTTTTTCTTTACGTACTATTCTGCTTACTATACCCGCGGATGTAGCATTATAGACTGTATTGTTACTCTTGCTCCCATCAGGATAAATCTGACCCCTTCCCCTATTCCCACCTACATATATGGGATATTTTAAGAAGTGAACGTCTTTCTTCGTAGCAGGGTCGGGGGAAAGAATGGGAAAGACGATTTCACTATATTTCTGACCTGGAACAGGGCCTATTACAAGAATATTTCTTTTATTAGGACGATAACTTTGAAAAGACAGATTTCCTATCTTTTCTTTCACCTCGGGGGAAATACGATCGGGGGGGGCTAATTCGAATCCCTCGGGTAAAATAAGAACAGCCCCTACATTCAAAGCCCCTTTTTTACCATTAGCAAGAACTTGTTTCAGTTGCATATCATAAGGAATTCGAACAACTGCTTCAAATACAGTATCAGGAAGTACAGCTTGCGGAACTTCAATATCCACAGGCTTATTAGCTAAATGGCAATTGGCGCATACAATTCGCCCAGTTGCTTCTCGTGGATTTTCATAACCTTTCTGCGCAAAAATGGGATACGCATTTGAAATAGATGTTCGAGTTATTACATATATCATGATCGATACAGAAATAGATCGAGTGATCTGTTCCTTTACCCAAGAAAAAGAAAAAGTATTTCTATTTTGCATGATCCAATCATTCATCCAGGAATTTCTACAATAAATTAGATAGGTAGCTAGTATAGTTCCCTATCCACGAGTCTGCCATTGTACTGAAATAATTCTATTGAAATAGGACAAATACCTTGAAGAGGTAGAAGTATAAAGAAAGAATAAGTCAAATGGAAAATGCTTTCTTTATGCGCGAAGAAAAATTTTGATTGATATCAGGAGATCAAATAAGTTCTTCATTCATTCATTGAATGATAAATGACTACAAGCGAAGGAGATACGCGATTTAAAAAACGGAAGATCCAATATTTCACAATTGTATCTAGAATAACTGGAAAAGTGGAAACAAGACCAGATATAATTTGGTCGTTATGAGCCAATCCAAAATCATTGTAGATCGAACCAATCATTAGTTCCCAACCATGAGTCGAGTGAAATCCAATCCATAAATCAGTAACTAAAAGAATCGAAAAAGCTTTTATTGTGTCATTTAAGTTATAGAAGAATTCCTGAACCCAAGAATTCAGAATGACAAGTTCTTCATTACCCAGAATAAAATAACCGCTTAAAATAGCGAAACATATTATATTTGTCGAAAAATGCAAAATGATATGGAGATTATATTCATTGTGTGTTTTGACCAATTGTATCGTTTCCTTGTGTATTCCTATACGAAGCTTTTGTATATTTTGTATATGTGTCTCTGGGTATTCTTTTATCATTTCATCCAACAAGAATAGTTCTTCTAATTCTAGGAATTTTTCTAGAACATTTTTCTCTTGAATATCATTCAAAAAAGTTTCGGATTGCCTAGTATTCCACCAATTAATAATCCAAGGTTCGAGACTTTTTTGAAATGAGAGAGAGACCCACCAGGGCAAAAATACTATAGATGCAAGATATGGGGGGGAAATCAATGCTTTCTTTTTTTTCATTTTTTTTATCTGTGAATTGTTAATGAACTGCTTCATTTGTCAACTCTATCTGATCTGATGTTTCTCTAAAGCACAAGTTCTATAACAAGGTATGGAACCTATGGATCTATTCCCATTTTTGTATAATAATTGACTCCTTAGATCCAGAAGGAATTAAGGAATATAGAAATAAAATAAGGGTCCTTTTTCGGATGAAAAAAAATGAGAAATAAATAGATAGAGAAATATATATATAATATATAAAAAGTAAATAAATTAAGTAATAAATTAAGTAAATGGGATTTCCGGGTATTTCAATTGGGAAAATTCGAACGAATTTCATCTTCATTTATTCCTTTCAATAAATACTCGAAAAACCCTCCCGGATCAATTCCATTAATTATTTCGAAATGTTGCACCGTCTAACCACAGCACAGGAATACGGTATCAGTTCCAAATCTGAGGCTTAACCTAAAAGTATGAATTCTGTATTACGAAATACATATTCGGATATTTGATGAATTCATACTTAATTAGACTTATTAGACTTTTTACTAGTATAAAAGAATTGAGTTGGGCCCTATACGCATACAAAGGGGTTTTGGTATAGAAAAAATATATTCTTAATTATAGTTTATTATATTTATTATAGTTGGAATAGTTGTAGTTGTTCCATATACGTTCCCCTGCTTTTGTTTTATTCTAGCGGGTTGTTGTGTCAACGGAACGAGGAAATGGAATCTAACATGTTTTTCTCGAATGAACAGTCTGAGGAAACTTCAATTGTATTAAAAAAAAAAAGGAAATTAGCAAGTTCCTTCTATTATGTGGAGAAAACATTCATTCTTCGTTCGGTTCATTTCAAAATACTTCAATTGGTACGCGCAAGAAATAGGCCAATTCAGCAGCTTTTTGCTCAATTTCTCGCGGAGTCAAATTCTCATCAGTACGAGTCAAGGGAATGTTTCCTTGGCCTCTGATTTCCATATAAAGAATACGACGAGGAAAAAGACCCTCTTTAACCTCCATTCTGATTGATTGGATATCTTTCATAAAGAAGCGAAGGAAGATGCGACGATTTTTTCCAGGGAATCCCCAACGAAAAATACACATTATTCCTTCTTTTCTATCGAATCGGTCATAACCACTACCTACATTCCATGAAATTGTGCACCACAAATATGAACTAATGAATAGACCCGCGATCCCATAGAAAGACATCACGATTCCTTGTGGAAAAAAAAGGATTTGCTGAGATGGAAATCCAGGTATCAGATTCCTACCAAGATAACTAGAAGTTCCAACCACTAAGAATCCTAGTGAACCTAAAAAAAGGATACAGGCCCAGCAAAAATTACTTGCTTTTCGAGACCCTGTTATAAGTTCTATCCATATATGTTCTGATCGCCAGTTCATACTATACTAGATCCAGTTGCATTCGATTGGAATTGAGAAAAAATTTGACTTTACTTTTCATGATGCCGAAGTAACTTTCATCAACTAGCACTAGTCTGATATGAACCATTAGGAATAATTGGTTAGATACATATACTTTCTATTATAAAAATATTCGCCAATCATTTTTAAACAGGTATACCCGCATATCATATACATACATTTATGCGGATATCATGTATCCGCATGCATAACAGTTCTTTCGTTTGTGTTCGGAAAAAGCCACATATTGTCCCATATTACACTAAACAAATATCTGTATTATGATTCAGTGTTGAAATAAATTGATGAAATTTGGTCCCATCGGATCTAGACAATCTTATTTTTTTGGACATGAAGAAATAAAGAAGCCATTGCAATCGCAGGAAATACTAGGCCCACTAAAGGGACAAAAATAGAGGGTAAGTTAAGATCTGTCATAGAATGGGTACCTCAATTTAATATTTGTACCTATTATAAAGATATCTTATGATAAGTATCTCTATTATATAGAAACTATTCTAAATAATATTAATATTTAAGTAGTTAATAAGTGCAAGGAATGAGAACTAAATGAAGTGTACCTATTCAT